CTTCTGCCCTTATGAATGCCGGATCGTGAGGATCTTACTTTATCGAAGCCAAACCTGGAGCTCAATAGACTCTCTCCCTACCTGAGTCAACTTGCTTACTAGCCGCCCTCCTTAGGAATCAAGTAAGTGCTTTCATCCGTTGAAGCATTATTCCCATCCGCCGAAGCAGAGGACTTTTCTTTTTCCGATGCCCTCCCCGGGCTATTCATGATAGATGTATACCAGAGATGTCCTCTTAAAGCCAGCGTCACCGGAATGTATGCTTACCTCTCCTGCCTCGTCGGTCTCTTTCCCCTATCCAATCTGCTTCTTTTTCTTCTTTTGTTCTAAATGAAACCTCTTCTAAGTTTTCTTTTTGGCATTCTTCCATCTTTCCAGCTATAGGTTCAAATAGATGGTGTAAAATGGACTTTTTTGTGATGTAAAAAATGATGATCTGTCTTAGTGTAAAGGTTTTAAACTTGAAAAATGGAATGCTCATTCATTCATTCGCAAAAAGATCAACTTGTAACATTTCCAGGTTTGAAGATGCTGGAAAGATAGGGAAGGGAGAGGAACGAAGTAGCTCGACCGAAGGTTGAGGAGGGGAAAGAAAGAGTAACCGAGAAAAGGCATGAAGAGGCTTACTAATAATAAAGATAAGGCATGAAGAAGCCTAGTCTATTTGAGGCGGGATACCCAAGAATAGAAGTAGCCATATGTCTTCTGTGATGTCAGGGAGAAATTGTCTGTTCACTTGCGACAAGAGGACATTCTCTGCCATTGATTTTAGCACAACCGATTCGATGTCAAAGGACAAAGGAAAGACGACAAAAGCTCTTATTCCACCAGAAAAGAGAAAAGAAAGAGGAAAAATTTGCTTAATTCTTACCTATGATATTATCAATTATTCCGACAACAGCTTATGATATCACCCTCGGGTCACTCCCGAAAAAGTGAAATCCATTCCTTTAGCATATCAAGGCTACGTGGTCTTCTCTTCCCACAGCTGATTCTATACCAGTCTTCTATCCAACAGCGCTTACTCTTGAACCGCTTACTAAGCACGGGTTACGACAGCAAGGGCGTTAAGGCTTTCTTTCTCGGAGGGGGCCTAAGGACTCTTTTCTCGGCGTAAGGACTGGTACTTTAATATGCATGTAAGGAGCGCATTCACCTGGCCTCAGAGAGAGGATTCGAGTCGAGTCAACAAAATAAGTTGGAGATCATATGCAGACTTTGGTTTCATAACAAAAGTGGTCTCATCGCAAGCAGGCCAAGAGTTGGATCATATATATGATAAGGCAGCATTGGCTGTATTATCTCATCTATGGCAGACGGCTGTGAAAACTTCCTTGACTACCGGCTTTCCCGCTGTTAGCCCAAGACGGAGTTCTAGGTAAAAAACTCACTGAAGGGGAAGGAGTTTCACTAATACTAGCGACAGGGACATCTTCGCTTTCTCCTCTAGTAAGGAGGCGCCCCCTTCTTCAAGCACTTTTGTGGCAACTTTGACTTTCCATTTTTGGAAAAAAATCAAAACAATATCCTAAGTCACAGCAAACCAAGCAGTTGCTATTGAATATCTGGCTATTTAATCAGCTGGAATGAAATCCCCTGCTATGGAATCAACTTCTAGAACAAGCGAAGACTTTTCTTCTTGAAGAAAATTTCGGTCTTTAAACTAAGCCAAGGGCTTGTCCCTTGACCTATCGGTCAAGTTACTTCGTCCCTTTACCGCCCTACTCGAATTTAAGTAGAAGAGTTATCGTCCACCACAGAAGTCTTCTCTACAGTAGACAGTTGGGCAGCACCATCTACTGACTAAGCGATAGGAGCGGTAGCAGCTACAGAATCCAGTTGAGAAAAAAAAGGCCATAAACTATACCCGGCTCCAGGCCAACCAACATAGCCGAATTAGCATCGATTGAATCACAAATTGACGTAGTAGCTTAGATAGATAGAAAAAGCTGTGAATAGGGCTTCCGTTCTTCTTTTCCCAAGGTAGTTCAGTGGGGAGGCAACTCAATACAATAGGTAGCTCAAGCCGGGCTCAAGGGAAAGAGATGAATGGATAAGAACGATCCCAGGTACCCTCCTCAAGTCTGATTAGGATGATGCTTTAACTGGATCCTCTAAAGGGAGTGAAAGCGGGGGGAAGAGGAGGTAGCGCTGTCTCTACTATATAATATAATGATTGATTGCTAGCAGTGAGAATAGAATATCCGATGCAGTTAGCTCGAATGAAGGAACCGAGGCAAGTAGGCCAATTTTGCCTTCCTCAAAGGAGAGCTTTTTTGTCGATGCCTTTTCTCTTTCTCTTGTTGAAGAAGCCGAGAGTGAAAGAGATACGAAGTAGGGAAATTCCTTAGAAGAGTCCAATTCCGGGGAAACACTTCTTTTTGAGGGAAATCACCCGACAAGATCCGATCGTAGAATATCAAAGTATGTTCCCGCGTCTCCTACTCCTACCTTCGTACTGCAAGCCAGCCTTTAACTCGAACTCCCGTTATCGCTGTCCCTATTGGCTTGTCTCCATTCGTTTGCTTTCCCGGATTGTGCCATCCTATTAGCCTCCCCATGTTTGCCTTCCTTTCACTCCGGCGTATAGCCTGTCTTGTAATTCTTAATTAGTAATTGGCTAATGTTGATCAACTGCCTCCACCATTGGTTGTTCTTAATCTCAATCCCGTAGGAATGCTCTTGGTCTTGATAAAACCAGATCAGGATCAATTGCTGCTATCACTCCCTATGCTTCTGCGTTCCATACCCCAACCCCCAACACTAATAGATGCTAGTTGGGGGGACTGCTCGCTTTGGCAACAGGGGCTCAGGAACTAACTATAGGTATGCTTCGGGCTCCCGATCCGAGAGGGACGCGACGCGAGATGATGATGGGTCAACCGCGACTGGAGCTGCTGGTGGAACTGCTGCTTCCGCTCGGTGAATAGAATAAGCCCTCATTCTGGTTTTGGATAAACGACTGGATTTTGATCTTCTATTCTATTCCCATCTGCTTCTGGAAGTGGATATGCTAAGCGGTGGTGGTGCCTCTCCCACTGCTATTGGTGGGTTCGAATATGGCACAGGAGTAGCTGTTCGGACCACTGCAATTATGTTATGTCTCGATCGGATATCCAAGAGGTGACTTGTACACCTTTTTAGTTTGACTCTGCTAGCTCAGAAGCTGATGGATCAACAATGGTAACTCGAACTGGCGGTATAGCTTTGTTGGGGGTGAACTTACTGCTCCCGGCTTTACCTCATAGAGGTAGACAGGCATATTTTTGGGTTCAAAGTCGAGGTAAACGACTGATTCTTAGTCAACTCGCTTATATCCAATGCTTCCGGTGGTGAGACAACCACTGATGCGGACAAAGGCTAGGTAATGTCTCTCCAACTAGCTCTACCCCGGTCACTGGGTCAATAATCGGCCCGGTGGTTCTTCGACTGGAACCGGAATAGATCTTGGGCGAGGTGGTGGTCGGGAAGCTGCTGGTACTAGTATCGAAACCATAAGGGGCGTTTACGCTGGGACTGAAGCTTTGATACTCGTGCCTACGCAGCCTTTGTTCGCATCTCTCATCGATTCCCCTATGGAGAATAGGAATAAATAAGAGCATTCATTGGTTGGACCTTTATGCTACCAGCCTTTGCTATTGAAACTCTTTCTATACTATACGAGCTGTAGGATCATTAGTATCACCCACAAAGGCATACATAGAAGGCAGTATCTCACCCGGGTCGAGATCTGAGGCCGGTGCGGCAACCCATTGATCCACCGGAATAAAAGCGAGCAGCATTGGGGCTAGCAGCATTTAAACCACAAAAGCGATTCACTTGGTTCCAACAGCAGATCAAAATCGGGGAGCAGAGCCAATCACAGATTAGGATCTCGTCCCACCTGAAAATTGCGTTGAAACTGTCCTTGATGACCCAAAACGACCGGGTTGTAGTTGAACCATCTCCGGTGTTGGTCAACCGAGTCGAAAAAGAAGCACCTTGCCCATATTGATACCTCGAAAAAGGTATTCCAGTTGCATATCGGTATCTATACGCCTCTACTCGGTTTGATAGCTTGTTAAGGTTTGGAACCCTTAGCCGGGGGGAAGGAGAAAGGTTCACGGAAAGAAAACTCTTACTCTTACTGAACTAATGGGAGGCCTAACGACTATGGTTCACAGCCGACTGCTTCACCTAAGGCTCAAGGGAAGTGGGAAGAGGGTGTTTAGTAGTGAGGTAAGGCTATAGCTAATCTTTTGGTCTTATACCGTATCTACGAATCAAAGACGATTCTCAGCATCAATGCACTAACTCCTGGAAGCTCCATTCATGCCCACCTACCTGGATGTTAAAGCGATAGACATTCAATCAATGCTTTCGGGAAGCCTGTAGCACTGGACTTGCTTAGCTTCTAAAATCCCTGAGGTTAGGATTGAGACTACGATCTCCATGCACACGCAAACCACTACCAAGGGTTCTGGTCGACAACGGGGCAGCAGTAAACGTCTTGCCAGCGTCGGTTATGAGAAAGATTGGAAAGCAGCAGTACTTAAATCTTGTGAAGTCCGACAGGCGTCTCAAGGAAGTGCAAAAGAGATGGGTTTCAAGAACTGACAAGGCCGTCGTGTGTTGGACTGGGGGGCAACGGCCAGGTAAGGTAAGCGCGACAAGCGAGCCAAATGGATCAACATAAAAAGTCATTTTGTCTATCGGCCATTGAGAAGGTGAGGCTTGATGTTAGGGAGAAGACATGGTGACTCTCTCATCGGCCGAGTGTATATTTTAAGATGAGACGAAGGATCCCAACTCCTTCAAAGTTAGAAAGGAAGATGCCTTCCCGCGAACTCTATACACAACATGCCATTATTTATAGTTTTCCCAGCCAATAGTTTGAAGCCAGAAAAAGCACTGGATCAAATCTTAGTCGATTCCATCCATTAGATAGACTAGCCTCGGGAACGGGAAAGATAATAGGAATGAATCCCAAAATAGTCAAGTAAGAAAAGAAAGCGCCTATCTTTTTTTATTAAGAGGAGGGGGTACCCCTTTTTGATTTGACATCTTGTCTTGCGTGTGCCGTCTTGTTAATATCGAATGAAGTAGAGCCAGAATGAAGGGGCGATGATCCGCCGGTAGTATGAGAGGCAGCCACTTGGGGCCTATCCATTCCATACCCAAACGCAACTCAGAATGGCTATGATTAGTATAGTTAACCGCCGGTCCTACTTCCTTAGTGAAGTATCCCATTCCGACTTCTGTAGAGTTTGTTTACCGATCAAAGTTTCAGCATTGCACCTCACCAGGACTATTCCCTTAGAGTCCGTCCTTCTAGCGGGTCTTAGTGCCTTCCTCTCTTCCACAAGAGGTAAGATCTTACCAAACATTGCCGAAGCCCTATCTGATTCGAGAGTCTGACCTTTTCTTGCCTTTGAGTTGGCTTCATTGATTGCTTAATGGTAGAACCAGGTCCCCTTGTCTCCTCCTTTCTGCCCATTAAGGAAAGGCGGCTTAACTGCCGAACCTCTGAGTGGCATTCCCCTTGGCTTCACCCGGCCGATAGAAACTGAGATTCTGAAGTGGAATTCGGCTCTAGGCGAAAGACAAACCAATATCTTCTGTTCCAGCCCTGATTCGGAAATGAACCCTTAGCTTAGCTACTGAGGAACTCGGATCCTCTTTCTTTTACCGAGACAGTTCAGGGGCTTCTGCTGTCTTTTATCTCGGGAAGAAGGGGAAAAAGAATGAATGATCTAAGGTCCTCTTTTCGATATCGCTTCTCTTCGCCAAAGCTCAATCTAGTAGTCATAGTCGGAGTCGGAACTAAACTCCCAGCCAGAGGGGTAGCTCATTGCCCGAGTAGATAATGTTATGCCTATCCATCTCCTTTTACCCTTAAGCCCTAAAGAACAAAATTCCTGGGTTTTTTTATGGCTTTCTTTCTGAGAGGGCTAGATGAGATGGGATTGTGCTAGACTTCCCGCTTCTCCCATTCTTCATTCCCCCACCCCTTGGCTTAACCTCTCTTGTTCATTACCCTAGCTGTTCACAAACCCTTCCCTTAACCCTACGTGGCTACAGTCAGAAAGTCTGTCTTTGTCAAAGTCCCGTTCGTCTCTAATATCTAAAGAGAAGAGTAGACCTAAGACCTACTCAATGCTGGAAAGGGTTCTTGAAGAGGACTTTTCCGAGGATAGAAAGGGGATACATCTTAATGAGTGCTAGCTCTTTTTTCGCTCTCACGACTTTGACAAAGAAAGACCACAAAACTCTTCACGGACAGAAAAATGACAACTAGGCGGAACTTCGGCTGGAAAGCGAGAAAGCTCCCCTTCCATTATATCAATCAAGTCGGGAGAGTGAAGGCTTTTCAAGAGTCGACTCTTGAATTCTATGTCTATATAAAGAAAAGTATATCAAAGTAGAAGTCGTTGATCCGGAAATGCTTTCTTTAAGTAAGAAAAGCACGTGACATCGAGTTAGCTCTTGATGGAAGAAGAGCTATTGGTGCTTTACTCAGTCCGTGGTCAGCATTCTCTTAGTGAGAATCGGTAGCTGCTCTCTTAGAGTAGCGGTAGGTGCAGGAGTAGTTTAGTTGCAGTTTAGGGCAACAGGATTCGACTAGCTTAGAGCTTGAACGTGGCGAGGAGCTTTGAATAGAATGCAAACCAGACTGACCAAGCTAAGCTGCTAGTTAGGCTGCAAGGAAGAATGAATCCCCTAGCTAGCAAAAGCAGAGAGATCAGAAGCAAGGGATGACTCCTCAATTCCTAGTTAGAATGCGCTGTGGGACTTGAAGGAATAGTGAATCCATTAAGATATAGATGCAAAGAAAGGACACTAGTAGATGGACAGATTATAGGATAGATTGCCAGTAAGATTGAATAGGCTGCTCGAAGGGCTTGCAAGGTCGAAGGTGCTGCAGATGAATAACCGGTCTGTGATAGAACCAATCTTCCCTTTCGCTTCGACTCTCCGGTTAGTAGGTTCGATAGTTGGTTGCTGTGTTTGTTGATCTTTACTCTTTCTCTTTCTGTATCGGTATTGGCTTTCCTGTCTTTAACCAATAGCCAATGCCTGGCTGTCTGTCTTGACTGCTCTTACTGTTCGAGAATAAGCTGCTATTGAGTCATAGAATGCAAAAATAGGTTATTCTCCTAGGAGCTATCTTTTCTCGATCAGTGTGTCTGACAATGAATGACAGGTGCATTGAATGAAGTAATCATACCTCCCACCGCGACTGCAGGAAAGAAGCAGGAACATAAGCACAAGCGGGCACAACATAAGAAAGAAAGTGCCTAGGAAAGCACGTCCTCAAGTGAGCTGGAGCTGGTATATCAGAAGCGAGAAACTTCCTCTTCGCAGGCTAAGAATATCCGAGCTCTTCCGTCTGCGAAAGTACTGATTTCCCATTGACAAGGAAGGGCCTCTGGCTGGGTGGGAGTAACAAGACCATCTATATCTATGAATCTGACCATCATGAATGATTATTCCGCTTCACAATCTTGAATTTATCTTTCACCATCCTTATCTCCTGTCCTGAGCTTGACTCCATCTTCATCCACGAATGAGACTTCACCCGTATGTGCATGAGACTGTCTCTCCTTGAAAGTGAGTTGTAGAACGATAGACTTTATCCGAGCGAACGAGGTGCAGAGAAAGCGAACGTTACCAGCCTATTGACCTTTGACCTTTCCTATCTTTCTGATTCCGGTGGAGGCAAAACATTGATCTCATTCTGGCGGACTGGGACAGAAGGATTCAAATTTCAATTCAATTGAAAGACGAGTTACACGATCTAATCGACTTAAGAGCCGAGGAGCCAGAGGAAAGATTTGAAGTGCTATTCTTCGCGCTACTCTCTGTCTGCCCTCCGAAGTAACTCGACCAATCCCTTGATCCTAACCCTCGGAACGTTGGAAGAAGGTCAGAAATTTTCCTTTCCAGACAAGGTAGTTGGAGCCGTCCAACTTGATCTAACCGTTTACTCGCCTCCACACACCACAGGCGAGTGAAGTAACTGCGAGCAGCAAGCAGCTTCAAAGGAAGGCTAAGGCGCTCTTACGTTTAGGCTAGCGCGTGTAGGTTTCTTTTTCTGCTGGGGTCAGGTGTTTTCGTCAGCCGGAGATAGGAATCAATGTTGCTACTCTAATGGAGCGGAGAACTATCTTCGTTAGAAGCAGCTAAGCGGAGTCTTGAAATAGATCCGAATAGTGGGTTCACAATTTTGAATGGTATGTATGGTTGCCCAGAAAAAAGTATCATCGACGATAGGGGCTCCCGGTGTGAGGCAAGGTCTTTCCCTATTTTTCCAATAAGGGATGATGATGGACACCAAGCTAAACAAATTGCATTCCACCCGTCGAGAGGCATTAAGATAGGATGGTTCAATCCCCGACGGAGACTTTCTTCCTCAGTAAGAAGAAGGGGAATATAGTAGTGCCTTTCTTTCCGAACCCGGCAATTTAGCTACTTGCATACGTATATGATGAAGGTCGTGATGGACACAAGACATATAAAGTCTGCTTGGGAAGTTCAATCTCGTTATGAAAATTGATCAGTTCCTAAAGAGCAATCTAATCAGTGAGCTCTCATAAGGCAACTCGAAGTGTACATCCAACTATTAAATAGTTATTAGTAAGACGCAAACTGTCTCATCGCAAATTATGCTATGAGTCCTAATCTCCTAACTTCAGAATTTGCTAGCTCGAGAACTTATCGACTCGGGTGATTTCGTTCACTGAACAAAAACCGAATCTCGGCATTAGCAGCGCGTAGGCCTTCAACAAGAGCAGAAGCAGAAGTGATCAACTATACCACACCTTCCCAAATTCGACTTCTTTCCTCTTCCTTGGTTCTTGGTCTATTCCGATGAATAAGACCGAATCTCGTTTATTCCGATTGCTTCTTCCTTCGTATTCAATTCGTATCTCGAAAATCTTTTGTTAAAAGTTACCGATCTTGGCTAACATACGGATACTGAACTTCGTTACGTAACGAGTGACAATGGTTCACAGCCCGAGGGCTAATTAAAGTTCCTCTTTCTGTGGAATAACCGGTGCAAGTCTTTTCTGTTACAGTAAGAGCTGTTGAGTAAATAGAAGCTCTGGTCCTATCCGCTGCTGGTGGTGAAGGAAGTTAATCAGATCTTATTGAATCAGCTGCTCTCTTTCCTGTTGGAGGAAGTTAATCAGAATAAGCTGTTTTCAAATTTCAAATTCAAATAGGTTGCAATAATAACAACTTATTTTATTCTTAAAAAATAGGTTGCTTTTAGAATAGGTTGTAGATAATAAAGTACCAGTCCTTCGGCCTCCATTCAACTGAATGAAAAGGAAGTGACAGAGTTGGAGGAAGGAAGCATAGCAGTAGCAAGGCAAGCAACTGACATGGGGAAAGAGACATTTTTTTTTCATGTCCATCTGAGACTGTAAGAACAAAAATGAACTTCTCTTCGAGTGCTACTCCCCGAAAAATGCCCGTTCGGGGTGACAAAGAAAGTTCTTGGTTCTCAGTTCGAAGGTAGAATTTCACATCTCAGCTTACATAGTTCTAGGGACAGCGAGCTCAATCATCGGTTATAGAATTGTCTGTAGCTGAATCTCGTAAAGAAAGGAATAACTTGTAATCCAATCTTGGGTGAGGCCCCTAGCAATAGGGGAAAGGAGATGTGGGAAAGTGGGTCTCCTTACCGATAAAGAAGTTTTTTGATAAAATTCGTGTTTGATTCGATTCCGATACGATACCGATAGCGATTCTAGTTATAGTACCGATTGCAGTACGGATTCTAGTTTCGATACGGATTGTAGTAGCAAGTCGATTTCCTCTTACCCGTCTTCCTAGAGTTTTAGAGGCTAGTGCTAGAGTAAACCCTCAAGGAGAAAAGGCTTTGATTGTCATCTTATCTTACGAGAATCTTGATTTTAAGGTACGTGTAATACCAACACGCTATGGGTTTCATAAACACGCTTTTAACTCTTCTTTTTAGGGCTTTTAGCGGATTTATTATAGGAAAAATATCCGCAATGTAGACACCGAGACTCTTAGCGAGGGCTATCTCTCCCTCTGATTCACCTCCTCCGGGCAATGGAGATTGTCAAAGAAGTCGATAGTCGATTTGTCTTTCTTCTCTGAGTCTCTCCTTGCCTTGATCGGAGCCACCGTCGGTCAAGCATAGCTGTCAAGTTTGTCTCGAGGTCAGTAGAGGGGTCACCACTCCCTCCTCTCGTCGGCCAAGCCGCTTCTCCTTCATCTGTATTTGACTTTCCTTTTTCGGTTGATGAAATAGAGGTTGACGGGGACGAAGGTTAGAAATCATCAATTGAGTTCGATGCAGCTACAGATAGCTACAGATGCTTTTCCCAAGAATCACTCCATTGCGTACTGAGACTAAGTTGAGTTTGAGACGAGGAATTCAATATACTTGGATCCCCAATTCTTTCTTTTCGGTGGGCTGTCTGGAAGAGCTTGTTCTCTGGGGTTTAATAAAGTGAAGTTATTTTCCACAGCCTGACTCTTCCCGTCACCCTTCGGCCAACTTTCGGCTCATCTTCTTTCTTCTGGGTTGGGAAAGATGAGAGTTGGTCTTCCCTCTCCTCTCGCCGATGGTTTGAGAGTTGCGTTGGCGTGACGCTAATCTACTGATATTCGAGTGCTTGAGTTTCACTCATGTTATGCCCTTTGCCCAGTTGTTGGATAATCTATAGTTGCTGTCGGATTTCCCGATGTTTTAGCAGCTAAACTGATTGCCCGATCCGATATAGTAGCACTGGCTGTCTTAGACGCGGACTTCCCCTTTCTCATGCCCCTATTAGATTAGAGAGTTTCTATGTTCCGTAATCTGTAAATGAAGATGAAGTGGCTTACGCGCCTACTTCTGCTCTTGGAACAGCGGGTTCACTCGTTCCCTATCTAGTCAATTGGGCTATCGATCCTGAGCCGATCGGTAAGAGAAAGTTTCTTGTAGCCCCCCTTTCTTCTGTCTTCCCTGACCGGGGCATGAGCCCGAACGGACTGACTGGCATCTGAAAATCTCGTCTACAAGGTTTCAACCGCTCTAGTGGTAGTTGCTTTTTCCTACGCTGGCTTCAGTCAATACATTGCATTGCGCGCTCCTTCCCCGAACAAGACGGCTAGTGCCAGATCTTAGTCCGAGTATGAACAGCTGGAAAAAGGGCTAAATACATAACATATAGAAAGGCGCAAAGAACAGATGTGCCAATTTGGGATAAGAAGATAAAGATTGCCTCTATCAATGAATTTGGAATAAGCTAATAAGCTCTTTCTCGATTCGCCGCACTTACTATCATAAAACTAGCTTTTAGGGTGGTAGCTTCACTAACCTCGATTCAAGAGCGACTCCCAGACAGAGAAGAAGATTGAATCTTTCTATCCGATATCTTTACAGTAACTAGAAAAACAGACTTTTTGAGAGTAGATGCGCGGAATCGCAAAAGACTATTATCGTAGGAAGATTGCACTCATTAGTTAGCTTTTTTAACTAGGGACGAAGTAACTTGACAGATAGGTCAAGGGATTCATTGCTAGTTTTTTAACTAAAACTAGGGACGAAGTAACTTGACCGATAGGTCAAGGGACGAAGTGACTCGACAAAGGAATTTATTACTTACTTGATAGAGTAAGGAAGAGGGATTCATTGAATTTTTTTTTATAAGAGGCTTAACGCCCTTGATGTGAAATGGAGAGGGTAGAGTGTAAGGTGCGGAGCCTGATTGACCATATTCATTCTGTAACAGAGGGGCGTAGCGTCTTTACTATGGGGATATCTTGTCTACTTCCTCCGGGAAAACTTTCATATTCTTCTCCCCTACGCCGTATAGTATAGCGTGTAGGAACTTCTTCCTATTGAATACCAGGAAAATGCATAGAATGGGACAAGGCAAATAGCGTAAAGGGACTGCTCCTTGGCTTACTTGATTTCCTGCTTGACTTCTACTTCTTTACTTTACCGAATTACCGGATTGCTAGCATAGGAAAGAGGGAGAGAAAGAGAAGGAGTGTAATCCATTTCAAACCCCTGATTCCTCGCAACAAGTTTGAAACCGAATTCCTTCCTTACTGCAGTAGCTGTAGTAGTAGCAGTAGGAATAGTGGCCAAATAGACTGAATTAGTCTTAGTAGTCTTAGTGCTGTAGTAGGATTACCTTCTTACTTTCCTGTTGCTGGAATAACTGGTGTTGATGGAATAGAAGTTGCCGCTGCAAATCTGATCGTAGAAGCTGTGATTGAATCCGTAACCGATGCAGTGCCATTAGTCTTAGTGCTTTTTATTGCCTTAGCTTTTCCTTTCCTTCCCAAGCTTGAAGTCAAGTTACTTGCATCAACAGGATCGGAATGAGTTCCCTTTCTAACTCTAGCAGTGGTTAGTGATTCATTTCCCTCACCACCAGGAAACCGAAGGTCTTCTCCGCCTTCAGGTCCCACAGCGGATTCTCTGCCTAGTGGAATTGGCAATGGTCAATCAGGTGAATCCCGAACAGCGTCGCATTCGATGCCATCTT